TACCATCCATACATAGTGTTTTGATCCAAGATTTCAATTCTTCCATGTTTCAGCAGTAGCATATTGTTCCATGGAGCTAAGGTCCAAAATTTGGAAGAAACAAGCCTTTCCACGACTCTACCACCCAGTCAATTCTGTTCCACTCCCTATTTATTTCATGGCCATATATCCTTCCGGCTAAGGAATGGGAAACCTTTCTCCTGTTACATGAATCCAATTTTCATTTCATCCGGGAAAACCCATCTTTTTCTCAACAATGTCTTTGTCATTTGATCCAATAGCCTTCCGTTAGATAGGAACAGATTTGATAAATACTGATAACTCTCGGATAGAGTATTAGAACGGAAAGATCCATTAGATAATGAACTATTGGTTCTAATCCATCTCTGGTGATGAATCAACAATTCGAAGTGCTTTTCTTGCGTATTCTTGATAAACCAGCGTTTATATATAGATGTAGGAGGATCTGTTTGGGAAGTAAGAAGCCCTTTTGACATCTCTTCATCTGCAAAGAATTCTCGATGTGAAAACACAGAGACAGGGGGCTGATCTTTGAATAGGAAAAAGAGTGGATCTGCAGGGTCCCAAATGAATTGGCTTATTCGAAAAAAGCCTTGTTCTTTGGAAGATCTATCTCGTGTCTGGTACTGCATGGTTCCACTCTGCAAGAACTCCGAATCATTCTCTTGAAGCTCATTCTCTTCATCATAAATGATCCGCTTGCCCCGAAATGACCTGGCCCAATAGGGAAATCCCAATTCATTGGGCCTTTCGATACAATAAAATAGAAAGCCCCAAGGGCGCCATATTCTAGGAGCCCAAACTATGTGATTGAATAAATCCTCTTCTATCTGTTGCGGGTCGAGGGCTCCTTCTACTTCCCCTTCTTCAAACTCCGATTCGTATTTTTGATAGAGAAATCTCTGATCAACGATAGAACAAGATCCATTTTGCATCATATCTAAAGGATTCCTTGGTTCGGGCCGAAGAAGCAATGTCACTCGATCATTATCAAACTGACTGCAATCTTTTTCTGTCCGTGAGGATCCCCCCAGAGCACCTTCTACTTCTAATAGGCCATGAACTAGATCAGAAGCATTCTCAACGAGTCCATAAGAAGTGATCCCATTTTTTTCATCAGGCCCGGGTAGAGACCAAAGGTCTTGGGCGACCGATCCGGCAGAACAACTCAAAAGATAAAGAAGTATCGTTAATTTCTTCATGCTCGTTCCAAGTTCGAAGTACCATTTGTACAAATAAGAATCCCTTTCGTTACATGATTTCTTCTTCATATAGATAGATATAGGATCTATGGGGCAATTACTTAGAAGTACATTTTGTGCAACAGCCCTTCCTATCTGATAGAAAAGGATCTCATGATCCTGAACCGATCTTACCCGGGATCGCAAATCCCAAGTTTGTCTATGAAGAGCGGATCTAATTGTATTAGTGTCTATAATTGATTTCTTCTGTGTAATACTAATCGCTAGGGCCTCATTGGTAAGTGCTACAAGATCTCGTGCATTGGAACCCATGGTTATGGACCCGAATTCATTAGTATGGAACATTTTCTTTTCCAAGTGAAATCCCTTAGTATATGAAAGATTGAAAAAGTGCTTTCGTTGTTGTGGAATAAGAAGCCTTCGTATCTTAATGCATGTATTTAATTTATTCGGAACTATTAGAGCGGGATCCACTTTTTGGGGAATATGAGTCGAAGCAATAACAAGAATATTTCTAGTGGAACATCTTTCACAATCCCTGGATAGATAGTTCACTAATAGACCGAGGGATAAGTAATTCGACTCATTCACATCCAGATCATGAATGTTTGGAATCCATATTATGCAAGGAGACATTGCTTTTGCTAATTCGAATTGAAGGGTGATAGAAAATCGGTCTATTTCCGGCATCATATCCATAGTTAGCGCATTCATCAGAGTTAGCAGCTCCAGCTCCGTATCGAGGTCAAGATCGATATCGTCACTAGCATCAATCTCGTCACTATCATCAATATTGTCACTATCATCAATATCGATATCATCAATAAGAAAACCTTTAGGCTTGTTATCCAGGAACTTGTTCAGAAATACCAAAGGAACATAGGAGTTTGTCGCTAGGTATTTGACCAAATAGGAGCGTCCAGTTCCTATAGAACCTATCACTAAAATACCCCTAGAGGGGGATAGGGCTAAGCGGAGCGAAAAGGGTTTTTCATGAGACGGGAAATGCAAACTATTAGCCCCACACGAGGTTTGTGAATAAGTGATTGTCTGATAATGAGCAAGGAATATCCGTCTTTCTGCTAAACAGGATGTATTGAACTCATAATTCATTAGACACTTTTTATGAATGTCAACTAAATATCCTAAGTAAATTGCTCCCGGGTGTTCAATCATTTGATAACCAGAGTCGTTCTTTGATAAATGATCACTAGATAAATAATCACTATGAGTCAGACTCAATAGAATTTGATCAATCCCTTTTTCTGTCGTTAAGG